ATAGCATGGCACTTCGAATTCGATATAAGAATTTTTTTTTACCCTTAAATTATGTATCGAAAGAGTAGTATGAGATAAAAGGCATTTCCGATTTTATACGATCTATCGGGAGTCCTATTTCAGCGTCACAAACTTTTTTGTTTTCACACCGGGAGCTCTTAATCTTAACAATATTTATGTTATGAAAGAATATGAAAATAAAAAAATCTTGTTTTTTTTATTTGAAAAAAAAAAAGAAACTTTGGGATTGCTAAATAACAAACGAAATAAATATATAAAGCAACGGAGCCATCATAGTATTTTTGAACTACTCCAAAAAGAAGGGTGGTTATTGGATCATTTACCAACCTGAGTCTGATAGACCCTATATTTAAATTTAATTTATATTTATTTATTTAAAAATTTTTCCATGTAAGTGTAAGTAAGGTAAAAAAAAAGTGAATTCCATTATAGAGCCGTATGCAATGCGCAAAAGAAGATGCCTGTACGGTTGTTCAATTATATCTTTTTTTATTATTATTCTTTATCTCTTCACCTTTCATTATGCGAGATAGAATAAACATTTATTATGTTATATCATCAGGGTAATGATCCACCAACCTGCTGCCTCTTTTTATGAGGCACAGACGGGAGAATTTATCTTGGAAGCGGAAGAACTACTGAAGCTGCGCGAAACCCTCACAAGGGTTTATGCACAAAGGACAGGCAAACCCTTATGGGTTGTATCCGAAGACATGGAAAGAGATGTTTTTATGTCAGCAATAGAAGCCCAAGCTCATGGAATTGTTGATCTTGTAGCGACTGAATAAAAAAGAAAAAATAACAAGGATTTCACACGAATTCGTTATTTGAGATTTTATCTTCTTACCGGATTTAATATTCTATTATTTAATATTCTATTAATTAATCTCATTAATCTATTAATATAGAAATAAAATAATTCATAAGCATCCGGTTAAGATCGATCTAAACCAGCCCATTATGTATATGATTCAACATGCCAACTATTAAACAACTTATTAGAAACACAAGACAGCCAATCAGAAATGTCACGAAATCCCCCGCTCTTGGGGGATGTCCTCAACGACGAGGAACATGTACTAGGGTGTATGTGCGACTCGTTCAGATCATGGGCTAGGACAAAAGAAAGAAAACAATTGATCCAGTATCAACGATCAATACCAGTGAATAGGATAGAATGGAAGAACTCCAGTCAATATCTAAAAATAAAAAAGATCTATCCTTCTATTATGGTATCAAATGTATGGTTTCCGTTGGTGCAAATCCAATCACCTCAATTTAAAAATTTAAAATTTAAGATGAGAAAGAATTCTCCATTGATAGCAAATGGTATCCATTAAGCAGGGGAAATCCTATTTTAAAAAGCAGAAAAATTCTGCCTTACTCTTGCAAGAACGGACTAACAGGGTCAGCTACCCAGCTAATCTTCATAATTAAATACCGTTACTGTATAAGTGGATCTCGTTGTGAAAGACCTAGTACTGGATAATTATGGGTAGAGCCAAAGAGTTTGAACTGTACAAGTTAACAATAACATTGATTAAATGAAAGAAAGAAGGGCTCCGGTGTATAGAGAAGACCTCACCGTTTAAGAAGTAACCATAGAAACGATGGAACCCACTATATCCATTTATATTTATTACTTTTTTATTTACTATGTGTTTTTAATACCTAGTATCAATACAATTTTTTTTTTATAGGTGAAATGCCTAGAAAAAAAGAAAAAATCGTGGTCGGGAAGGTTATAATAGCAAAAGCCATTGGAATTTTTATTTTATACATTGGAAGAATCCGTTTTGTTATTAATAGACTAGGACACGGGAAGAGAATAACTGAAAGAAAGGAAATCGATTAGTTATTCATCAAAGTTTCATTTATTCAATGACCAGAATTAAACGAGGGTATATAGCTCGAAGACGTAGAACAAAAATCCGTTTATTTGCATCAACCTTTCGAGGGGCTCATTCAAGACTTACTCGTACTATTACTCAACAGAAAATAAGAGCCTTGGTTTCGGCTCATCGGGATAGAGGTAGACAAAAGAGAGATTTTCGTCGTTTGTGGATCACTCGGATAAATGCAGTAATTCGCGAGAATAAAGTATACTTTAGTTATAGCAAATTAATACACAATCTGTACAAGAGACAGTTGCTTCTTAATCGTAAAATACTTGCACAAATAGCTATATTAAATAAGAGTTGTCTTTATATGATTTCCAACGAGATCATAAAATAAAGAGATTGGAAGGAATCCGTTGGAATAGTTTAAATGGAGTTCCCTGGAGAATGAACTCTGGGAAGGTAGAGTAGAAATTAGTATGATAAAATATGATAAAGTCATCAAAATGAAGAAACACGTTCAATAAAAAATATTTATTCTTCTCCAATTTTTTTTTTTTTCTTACGAGTTGACTCGCTTCTTTCAAATTGTTTCTCATTATTAAGAAAAGGTAACGGAGATAAAATACGAGCTTGTTTTATAGCAATAGTAATTAATCGTTGTTGTTTTAAGGTCAACCTATTTACCCGTCTAGATAATATTTTTCCTTGTTCGCTAATAAATCGACTAATTAAACTCATGTTTCTATAATCAATTCGATCCCCCGATTGGATCGGAGGCAAACGCCTACGAAAAGATCGCTTGGATTTAAGAAGGATTCGCTTGGATTTATCCATGGTTTGTTTATTCCTTATCCTGAAAATCCCAATCCTATTTCGATCGGATCAAACATGATGTAGAATTAAGAAATAGGATTGGGTTTGTTTATATTTAAATAAATATATGTTATATATAATATGTAATTTTTCACCTTCCTTGGAAGACTGACACACGAGCGGTCGATTCGATCTATTTCTTTATCTCCCCATGAATCGTATGTTTGTAACAACAGGGACAGAATTTTCTCAATTCCAATCGACCAGGCGTATTGTGTCGATTCTTTTGAGTAATATATCTGGAAATGCCCGTTGATTCCTTATTAACACGATTTCGAAGACAACTGGTACATTCCAAAATAACTGTTACTCGGACATCTTTACCCTTGGCCATGAACCTCCTTTGGTTTATGATTCACTCAATTCTTTAATTTTCCGATCCGAAGCAAGGAAGAATAAAGGACAAAAAAAAATAGAAGCAGGTAACTCGAAATCAAATTATAAAAGAAAGATTTCGTTGCAATCAATATAGTAATAATAAGTAATATAATGATTTCTAACTATATTTATAATTAAGAATTTCCGTACAGTATTTTCAGTTAAGTATCTTGTATGATATAGTTGCCCCAACCATCACATTTTCATTTCCACTCTATTATTATATTAATATTAATTTGAGCCTGGGCCCGGGTTCATAGTTTCACTGAGGGCGAAACCGCTTTTTCTTTGTTTTTTTTTTTTAGAATAAGTTATTCTAAAAAAAAAAAACAAAGAAAAAAAGAAGGCAAGGGTAGGGATTAGTTACAGAGATTTGATTGTATCTCTAATCTTCTTCCCCCTTCTCATATCAATAACTAAAATGAAAAAAAGGGGAATATCAACGCATCCGGAAAAAAACGATTGATCTCTATCAATAAACCTGCCAAAGACCCGAACCATAAAGCACTTACTACCGGTGCCACGGAGAGATATGTTTTTAGATCTCGCATTTGAAAAACTCCTCTTTCTTTATTCGTTATTGTAATTTTATTGTAATTTGTAATACATAATGGTAATACATATATGACCAGATGTGTATATGTAGTTAATGACTGACCGCCTGTATTTGTACGCGGAGTCCCTAATTAAAATTAAAATGTACAAAAAAGATATTTCTACCTGAAATTACTAAAAAATATTAATTTTTTATGGTAGGTTTCATATTTATTTCATACTTTATATAATATAAGTCTTTTAATATATTATATGTTTGTTATATGATATATGAGACCAAAAAGAAGAAATGAAAAGAGAATTTTTGTATATCAATGGAGGAAGTAAAGATGTGGAAAACAAGACAGGGATTCTCTACAATGACACTGTAGACCAATTGAAAGGGATGTAGCGCAGCTTGGTAGCGCGTTTGTTTTGGGTACAAAATGTCACGGGTTCAAATCCTGTCATCCCTACCTATTACTTATCTTATGAGCAGTAACGAGGGATCAATTGAGATAAATTGGACATACATAATAAATCTTTAATTTTATGATATATATGCAAGATTAATTGGGGTCACAAAATCTTTATTGTGATAATGATAATAAGGCGCTCTTAGTTCAGTTCGGTAGAACGTGGGTCTCCAAAACCCGATGTCGTAGGTTCAAATCCTACAGAGCGTGATTCTGTGTTCTTGTTAATCGCGTTAGGTCGAAAATTACACTTAAATAATTGAACAGCAATCTAAATTTGACCTCCCGCGGATTAAAGGAAGTAGGAGGTCAATCAAAAAAGAGATGTTAATTAATCAAAGGTCCAACTGATCACCACGTCTGTATTGTAAATATGCAGTTACGAATAATCCGGCCAAAGTAATAGGAATTAGACCTAAGACGATTCCAAATAGAAAAACTTCAATCATTTCAATTTGTTTGAAAGGGGAAAGGGGAGGTAATATTTATCCTTAAATATTAATCTGTATTGACTATAAATCTCAATGACCAAGAATTGGAAATTGATACGTTAAGTAACTGTAGAAGATATGAACTGCCATAGAAAGATTTTTTTTATGAATTGTTCATTTAATTAATTTCAAATAAGTCGTATCTTGCTCAGACCGATAAATAGAGCTGAGGTGATAGTCAAAGCTGCTAGTAGAAAACCAAAATAACTAGTTATAGTAGGCATGAAAAGGCTAAATGAAATATGTTCTTTTTATACATATGTTTATAAAGCACTTCCCTAAGTTTCAATTTTTGAAAGATACGAGGATAAGCAAAAATACCAACCAATTGAAAGGATAAATTCAATTGAAAATGTTTGATTCATCTATTATTATAGACGATACTA